TCACTCATATAACTATATAATTTAATTCATTAATCCGAATAATGAATAAAAATGAAGATATCTATACAATTTATTCCACCTCTTTTTCTATAACGACTAGAAAGAAAGGAATAGGGAAAAGTTTATGTTTCAACGAATCGCACGTAGAGCTATTGATAATACACATAGGGTTAATGGTATTTCATAACTAATCGATTGAGCAGCAGCTCGTAGACCACCTAAAAAGGAATATTTATTATTTGAACCATATCCTGACATAAGAAGTCCAATGGGAGCAATACTTGAAACCGCAATCCATAAAAAAACCCCGATATTGAGATCGGCTAAAACAAGGCGATAGTCAAAAGGAATTACTGAATAACTTAGTAGAATTGATATGACTGCTATGGATGGTCCGATACTGAATAAACGAGTATCTCCTCTAGATGGAAGAAGATTCTCTTTGAAAAGTAGTTTTGTCCCATCTGCTAGAGCTTGAAGAACTCCTAAAGGACCGGCGTATTCGGGTCCAATACGTTGTTGCAGCCCTGCGGATATTTCTCTTTCTAACCATACAATTACTAGTACGCCTATTGTGATTCCCAATACAAGAGTCAAAATCGGAACAAGCATCCATAGAATTTCATAGACCTCTTTTAAAGATTCCACTCTGTAAAAAGAATGGATATCTTGTATTTCCGTTGTATCAATTATCATTTCAACGATCAACTTCTCCCATAATGATATCTATGCTACCTAGTATTGTCATAATATCAGCCAATTTCATTCTTTTAACTAACTGAGGAAGAATTTGCAAATTGATAAAACCCGGGGGGCGAATTTTACATCTCCAAGGAAACCCACTCTGATCTCCTATCAGAAAAATTCCCAATTCGCCCTTTGGGGCTTCGACTCTCACATAAAGTTCTTGTTTCGGTAATTCAAAAATGGGAGAAGGTTTTTTACTAATGAATCGATATTCAAAATCATGCCATTCTGGATACCTTTCTCTATCAAAGTATCGGATTTCTAAATTCTCATAGGGCCCCCCTGGAATTCCTTCCAACGCCTGTTGAATAATTTTTATGGATTCTGTCATTTCACCAATTCGGACTAAATAACGAGCTAATGAATCCCCTTCTTTTTGCCATTGGACTTCCCAATCCAATTCGTCGTAACACTCATAATGATCAACTTTACGAAGATCCCATTGTATTCCGGAAGCTCGCAGCATTGGTCCTGATAAACCCCAATTTATTACTTCGTCTCTATCAATAATTCCTACGCCTTCAACGCGTTCTAAAAAAATAGGATTTCGTGTAATAAGTTTTTGATATTCAGTAACTCCTGTAAAAAAATAATCGCAGAAATCCAAACATTTATCTATCCAGCCATAAGGTAGATCAGCCGCTACTCCTCCGATACGAAAATAATTATGCATCATTCTCATACCAGTGGCAGCTTCAAATAGATCATATATGAATTCTCTTTCTCTGAAAATATAGAAGAAAGGAGTTTGTGCACCAATATCTGCCATAAAGGGGCCGAGCCATAACAGATGAGAAGCTATACGACTCAATTCCAACATAATTACTCTGATATAACTGGCTCTTTTAGGTACTTGAATATTTCCTAACTGTTCTGGCCCATTTACGGTTATTGCTTCTGTGAACATAGTAGCTAAATAATCCCAACGAGTTACATAAGGCAGATATTGTATAATTGTTCGGTTTTCCGCAATTTTTTCCATTCCTCTGTGTAAATAACCCAATATTGGTTCACAGTCAATAACATCTTCACTGTCCAGAGTAACGATGAGTCGAAGAACACCGTGCATTGACGGGTGGTGGGGGCCCATATTGACTATCATGAGATCTTTTCTTGTAGCTGGTATATTCATAAGTTTTTCCTCGATTCATTTTTCCATGAATTGCGTAAAACGAAAAAAAAGTTCATCAAAATTCAAGATCTAATAAATCAAATAATTCAAAATGACTCTTCAAATTAACGAATTTTTGATTCCCGAATACCCAAAGCATTAATTAAGTTTTTATAACGTACTCTATTTTTCTTTGACAAATAAGACAGCAGCCGTTGACGTTTTCCCAAAATTTTACGTAGACCCCTTTGAGATAAATAGTCTTTTCTGTGCAATTCCAAATGTGAAGTAAGTCTTCTTATTTTATTGGTGAAACTCAATACTTGGAATTCAACGGATCCCCTGTTTTCTTCTTTTTCTTCTTGCGAAATAATTGAGATGAATGAATTTTTTACCATAAAAAGGAATCGCCCCTCTTTCTCTTTTTTTGAGATATTTTTATCGATATATATATTTCTTGATCAGTAATAATAATGCCACTCATTTGAATTTTATATACACAATAATCTTAATTTCGTGAAGAATTCTTAATTTTGTCAAATAAAATTTTTTAATTTAGTACTCAATAATCAATCCAATTTTTAAAATTGGATTCGGATAGGATATCCTATATAAAAGTATAGTCTATTTCTGTACTCACAAAAAAAATAAACAATAATTTAGACCTAAAAAAAATAAGAAGATTTTGTTGATTCATTTTAGATCGAATTAAATTAATATAATACAACGCCTCATTAAATTAGTATCATGTATCATAATGAAATGTAAGATAATGGTTATGTTTATTTCTTTGTCTTCATATACTCGATATGGTACGGAAATATATTAAAAATGTACCATTAATGACTTTTCAATCGCGGATACATATGAATCCTTGTCATAGTGAAACGACTACCATTATTGGTATCAAACCAATAGCGATTCATACAAGCTAAATCTTCTAATCGATAATTGGGCCAAAGAAAGAACTTTAATTTAATTAGTTTATTTTTATCTCTATCAAGATTTTTTCTTTTATTCAACAAAACTTGATCGAAATTTGTTACCTTATTTCCATTGCATCCATTGCAAAATACTGTATTTCTATGGATATTGTTTCTATTCCTAGAATTCACAAAAATTAGAATTCTCAATTCTCTACGATGCCTCGGGGATAAAATATTTTCAAGAACAAGCAAATCATAATGATTTTTGTCTCTATTTCCAGTCATTTTTTGATCGAGCGCAATGGATTCAGAAAAATTATTCTTATTTTTATCAACATAGCGATAGCTTTTTTCTAGGTATCTTTGATTAATTTGGTGGTTACTCTTATGAACCAATGAAATACCTATGGTTTGATATATAATAAAATTTCCATCATTTTTTACAGACAGACGAACTGGTTCGATAATAAATATTCCCGTTTTTCTCAATTCTTTAAGAGATAAATCCTTCTGGAACATCATAATATCCAGATTCATTTCTTCCCCTTGAATAGCGGATATAGCAATTTCTCTTGGATTTTTCATTCTAAGCAGGAGACAATATACTTTGATGTTATTGATGATTCTTTGATTTAAAGAAGCATCCCATTTCAATTGAAATTGCAAATACCTTTTTAGTAAGAACTCAAGCTCTGCTTCTGTGTTATTCTTGTATTGCTTTTTGTTTCTACGTTTTTTCATGTCTGATCCCGTATAATCTTCTTCAACATATTTTTCTTGTTTTTTTTCTTGGTTTGAGAGAGCTGATTCAAGATCTGCTTGGTCCGCTAATTCTTTTTCTCCTTGATTTTTATTTTCTAATTCAAAAGTTTTTTTTTCATTCGATAATATAAAAATATCTCCTTTTTTCTTTCCATTTTTCTTTCCAGTGATACTTTTATGTTTATTAACATTTTTATTTACTTTATTTACATTAAAATTGAAAAGAAGTAATTTGATTGGTATGACCCACGGTTTAATCTTATATGTATTATAAAGTATCACAAATTCTGGGAAGAACCAAAGTTCTAGATTCGATATGGGACGACTTAGTATTTCTTCATTCATTCCCATCCAATCCACAAGAGGTTTTTTTTGATTGAATGGGTTCATTTTTTGATCTTGATGAATCGTGAAATAAAAAATACCTTTCTTATCAATTTTATCAATTATTTGATAATTATTAACCCCAGTCTTAGTATTTTTATTTCTGTTGGTGACAGTATCAATATCGACCCAGGCCTTAATATCGGTCTTATTTCTAAGACAAAAATTGAGAATTTTCCAATCAAAATATTTTCGATCCATATTTTTTTCTATATCTATATCTATACTATCATCGTCTACTAGATAATCCTTGATACGGATACCTTCCATCATATCAAATAGTTTGCGTTTAGGCGTATTGTAAGTATCAGAAATCTCTTGGTTTTTATTTACTTGTAATGGCACTCCATAAATATATGAGTCTTTCTTATCCTCATAATTAATCGATTTATACGAAAAAAGATCATATCTATATTGTTTTTTAATATTTTCTTTTTTATTTAGTAATAAATCTATTTCAAAATCATTTTGTTTTTCGTAATGAATTAATCGGGTTTTTTCATATGAATCCCATTTGTTTAAATCTTTATTTGTAGTCATACGGCATTGATATTGATTGACTCTATTTCGCCATTTTTGCGGCGCTAATCTCGACCATCTAATCTGAGATAAATCATATTGATAATGATCCTTTAGCCAGTTTTTCCATTCATTAATTACAGAATTTTGAAGGTTCTTATGTTGTCTTAATTCGGAATAAACTATTTCTTGCGTTCCAACAAAATACTCTTTTATTTCATTCTTAATAAAAAAAGATGTTCTGTAATATTTAAAGACAGATCTTAACTTATATAAGTTACTGACTTGGGTTTGTGATAATTTGTAGAATACATATGCTTGTGACAAGTAAGATAAGTCCAAAAAAGTATGTGAATTCTTATTAATACAAAGTGACCTTTTTATAGTTGAAATAAAGTTAATTATACTTTGATTTGTTTTATCAATTCTTTCTTGATTTGCTTCATTATTGTAAATGTATTTATTAAGAATTTTTTTTTTTAATTCAATAAAAAGCTGTGCATTGATTCTAGGAATATTAATGATACACATAAAGATATCTCTGTATATCTTTTCAATAAAAAATTTTAAAAAATAATGGGATTTCCGAAGTAATCGAATATTTTTTCTTTTTAATATCCGCCAAAAATTTTTTGGTGATTCTAATCTTTTATCGCCATAACTTATTTTGTTAGGGTTAATATTTATCTCTCGAGTTATAAACCCTCTTTTCTTGTCTTTTTTCATTTTTTCTATTTTATTTATGATTGTATTTGTTCTAGTAGTTATATTTTTAATTTTTTTTTCTGTCAATGAGTAAGTTGCCCAATCCATAGATCGAATTTCAATAGACGATTCGGGAATAATTTTATTATGTATTATCGAATTTCTTTCTTTTTTAGTTTCACTCAATTCATATATTTCTATTTTTTTCAATCCAAATAATAGACTTTGCTTTCTTTTTGAAAGTTCTTTTATTATTTTTTTTACAAATAGAATGCTTTTGATGACCCATTTTTTTGTTTGTTTTGATACATTTATAAAAAATTTTGTTCGTTTTTTTAAACCTCTTAGAACTAAAAAACATTTTTTTTTTAATTTTAATTTTTTTTTTTCGAATTCTTTTAAAATGGGTTCAAAAAATGAAAGTTGTTTTTGGGGAGAACCAAAAGGCAGTTCAGCTTCCATTCCCAAAACTGTTAAAAAACAAAAATCCTTTTTTTGCCCTTTCCCTTTCTTTTTAATTGGATCTTTATCAGGGGATCGTAACTTAGATCTGTGCCAAGGTTTCAGACGAAAAGGAAATAGTATCTTTATCTGAATACCGTCTGTTAACCAGTTTTTTGGAAATTCTTTTTCTGATAATTGAACGCCATTATAGGTGCATTTAACATGTATTTCTTTATTCAAATCCTTTAAATCCTCGGACAATTCGGGAAATTGAAATAATAATATACGAACAATATTTTTAGCTATTATTAATGAAGGTAATAGAATATATTTTCTAAAAATTGATTGCATTACTAATAAAGAACCTCTTATTACTTGAGCAAATAAAAAGGTATCCCAAGCTTCGGCTATTTCTATACGAACTTTTTCCTCTATTTTGTCTTTGTCGTTTGTGTCCTCCTCTTTTTTATCACTTTCTTTTGCCTTTTCCTTTGTATAATCCGAAATTATTAATCCCTTCTTTTTCCAAATCCAATTAAAAAAAATGATTTTCATCAGCTCGGGAATATCAAAAGAAAAAAAAGGGGGTTTGTCTAGTCTATCCAAAAAAAGGGGGGAATGCACATTTGCTTCAAACAGTTCCCAAATAACCGTTTTACGCCTTTGAGCTCTCACCGAGCCCTTTATTATATCTCGACGAAAATCCGATTGTTGTGAATAACGTATCAAAGCTAACTCTTCAGCTTCATCAGGATTATTAGTCTCATTAGTCTCTTTTTTATTAGTATTCTCTTTTTTATTTTTATTACTATAAGGATCGGTATTCTGCGCAATATCAGTAAAAATCACCACACGTTTGGCTTTTCTTGAACGAATTTCATGATTCGCTGCCTCATTTTCGTCAGTTTTTACTTCCTGTTGTTCTAACTCGTCGATTAATTTGTATGACCATCGAGGAACTTTTTTATTTATTTCTTTTATTCCAATATATTTTTTTATAATTGTTTTATCCCTAGGATCAGTTAGAATTGTATCAAATAAAAATTTGAAAATTTTTATTCGATCTTCTGAATTAATTCTTACTTGTTTGTTTTCCGTAAATGAATAAAGTCCTTTCAAATTTAAATTTGATGTTGATTTTCCGGCAAACTGACTAATTATGTTCAAGAAATAAAAAATTTCTGTTGATAATGATTTTCGATCAAATAGATTGACTTTCCGGTCAAATTCTGTGTAATTGGTAGTAAGAAGAATTCCATGAATCTTATTTATCCAAATTGTCTCGATGTAATGCTTTATAGAAGTTTTTATGATTGAGAATAAAAAGAATCTTTTGATTTGTCCGCGATAGGGTCCGTTCAAGAAAGGATCATATATCGTAGGTAAATATTCTTTTTTAGTCTCATTATTACACAATCTAATCCTTTTTTCGATTCTATCCAGAGGATAAAATCTCTTATCTAGAATTTCAACTATATTTAGAAATTTGTTGCTTATGTTGTTCCTTTTTTGTTCATTGGTATAATTCCAATTATTATACAGTTCATTATAGGAAATTTTTTCTATTGGAAACAAAGACATTTTTCTTTGTATCATTTCCAAAAACGTTGATAAACTCGGTGGATACGTAAAAGATATCCTTTCTTTTCCATCACTTTGACATGTATGAAAAAGATATTGTGACATTTCATTTTTTACATCATTTTCAAATCGATTATTTTTTATATATCGGAATGGGCGATTCCATTTTTTATAGTTGAAAAGAATAGTAACAAGAGGTTTTTCAAACCAGAATATCTCTTTATCCTTTTTATCTTTAAATATTTCTAACTTCGAATTTTCTTGATTCCCATCTAGATAAGAAGTTTCATAAACGGGTCTATTTTTATAGCGTGTCTCTTT